TCTAGTTTAACATATTTTAATGTGAGGGGTTGTAAACTCTTTGAAGGCTATGGCCAACTAGGAGGAGATACCGTAAAAAAAAAATTTTTTTTTACGGTATCTCCTCCTAGTATATTGAAAATTTTCAAAATATAGAGATGCCAGAAAAATTTTATGGGGTTGATTTAGGATTAATTTATGACTTTTGAAGTCTCTCTATTAAAATTTTCAATATACTAGGAGGAGATACCGTATTTCATTTTACGATTGTTCGACTTGTGATGATATTTGATTTGAAATCAAATTAATTGCTTTTAGTAGCAACATAGGTTTTATAAGTTGTAATGTAGCTATGTCAGAATTTATATGAGTTAGTTTTAAGCATTAATTATGGAAGTTTTCCTGGCTACTTTATATTTGTTGAGTGTAATTAGCATATATTTGACTTATGTTACGGCCATAAGATAGGTATTATACATACCGTATGTTTTTATGTTTACTCCTCTGTTTGGTATTAGTTTATGTATGTGTTTGTTTATATGATTTTGTTTTTTGTGTTGTATAAGTTTGTGTGTTAAGTTCAAATTTTTGTCATTAAGTGGATACAAATGGGTGATAAAATTTGACTTTGATTTTGTCACCTTTGGTGTGGTTTTAATGTTAGTTATATGTTTTTCTTATGTATATTTTTATACACATCATTATTTTATAGGTGATTTAGCTGGTTTTGAGTTGAATAAGATTATAATTTTATTTGTAATTGTTATGGGTATTTTAGTATCTACTGGTGATTTCTTGACGACTTTAATATTTTGGGAATATTTAGGTGTGGTGAGATTTTTTTTAATTTTGTTTTATGATAAATTTTTGAGGTTACGATCATCAATAATTACTTTGGTTTCTTCTCGATTTGGTGATGTGTGTTTATTTTTTTTGATAGGGCTAAACTGTTTCATTTATAGTAAATATTTGTTTTGTATAGTTATATTTTTTCTGATAATATTTACTAAGAGTGCTAGATTTCCTTTCATAAGTTGGTTGTTGGAAGCTATGCGTGCTCCCACACCCGTTAGTTCATTAGTCCATTCATCTACTTTAGTTGCGGCTGGTATTTGATTTGCCATGCGTTATGATTATATACAGTATTTTAGAAAATCAATTTACTTCAGGGTGTTATTAATTTTGACGATTTTAATTACAGCTTTAAGAAGGTTATTTTTTATGGATTTGAAGAAGATTATAGCTTTATCTACTTGTAAAAATATCGCATGGTGTATTTTATATTTGGTGTATGGTGATTTAGCTCTTTCATTATTTCAATTATTAAGACATGGAGTATCTAAGTGTATTTTATTTATGTTAATAGGTGACATAATGAGAGGTAGTGGTGGTTCTCAAAGTAGAAATTGTGTCTATAGTACTAATTTATATGGTAAATGGAAATTATTTAGGTCAATTTTAGTAATTCTTGGTTTAGCAGGGGTACCTTTTATAGGTGTATTTTTTACTAAGCATTTTTTGTTATCAATGTTTGTCAAAGTTGTTAACGTGATTGTTTGCTTAATAGTTTGTTTATGTATGTTTATGTCTTATTTATATTCATTTCGTTTATGTGCTATTTTATTTAAAGTTAAGAGTAGAATTAGATTGGGTGTTTTATTTTATTTTAAATCTGGCTTAATGGTATTTTTTTGGTTATTTGTGAAATTTTACGTTTTTTTAATGTTAGATGAAACTGTATATCTTAATAGGTTTATCAGTTTCAATTTAATTATTTTTCAATTGTTGTCTATTTTAATCATATACATGTTTTATGACAGTAACTTGATGAGTAAATGAAGTAGTAGATTGTTTGGGTGTGATAATTTAGTAGAATTATGTTATACTAAATTTCATCGCATATTAAAAAGTGTGAGATTGTTTTTTTTTCGTTGAGATAAGATCATGATTGAATTATTTACTGGCATAGGGTTATATAATGTAGGACATTTGTTTATCAGAGTTTTGTTAAAATTATTGATGATCTGTGGTTTTGCGTTAATTATTCATCTCTTAATTTTGTAAAAAATAAATAATGTTAATATATTATATGAATATATATATATACGGGGGCCCCCGTATATATATATGTATACAATAATGGTAGGGTACTACCATTATTGTATACATATATATATTAGGTATATGTAGAGGTAGTGAGTACTACATATACCTAATATATATATGTATGTATATGTATGTTATTATGATATATGCTGTTAGTATAAGTTATCTATTACGTTTCTCTTCCAAGGAAAGGATCTATTTTTGTAGACGGTGTATGGATGTCTATTGTTCCTATTTTCAATGCTTCTTTTGTTGGCTTTTTTTTGGTTGGTTTATTTTTATGAAAGATTAAATTGTTTTTGATATTTTTAATATGTGCTATTTTGTCGATAGTGATATTCGTGTTTGATGGGTTAGGTAAGGTTCTCCATTATGAATCTGCATTTTGGTTATTTGTTTTTAGAGAAGTTATGATTTTTGGTAGATTTTTAACATGTTGTTTATTTTTTGATTCTTGATCTTATGAAAAATTATCTAGATCTTTGGAGATACCTTTTGTTGGGTGTTTTGTCTTATTAGGTTCTAGAATTACTGTCACTGCATTTCATCATTTATTAGGTTGAAAGTATTGTGATTTTTTTTTGTTTTTAACTGTAATTTTAGGATTGGGTTTTGTGATTTTACAAATTTCTGAAATGGAGGACATAGGTGTTAATATATTTGATACAAGATTTCATGCTAGAAGGTTTTGTACTGTTGGATTACATTTTAGTCATGTCTTGTTAGGTGTGGTTGGATTAAGTACAATTTTATTAGTGGGGAGAGTTAGGTTTGGCGTTTATCGTTGTACTGTTTTAACATGATATTGACATTTTGTAGATTATATATGATTACTTGTTTATACTATAGTTTATGTATGTTAATGTTTGATTACTAATAGGTTATGTAAACTGGTAGATTGTGGTTCTATTGAATACTTATTAATTTGATAGTATTAGTAAATTAATGGTTAGATTATTTCGACGTAATTTGATAGATTTACCAATTAGTTATTCTCTTAATTATTATTGAAGTAGAGGATTTGTGCTTTCTGCTTTTATGATTATGCAGATATTAACTGGTGTGATATTGTCTTTTTTGTATGTTGCAGATTATCTGTGTAGTTTTTTTATGGTTATAAGATTATCAAAAGATTCTTTTTTTACTTGGTGTTTGCGATATTGGCATATGGTTGGTGTTAAAGTATTATTTGGTTTACTTTTTGTTCATATGGCTCGTGCTTTATATTATTCAAGTTATAAAAAGAAGGGTGTGTGGAATGTAGGATTTGTTTTATATTTATTAGTTATGGGTGAAGCTTTTACTGGGTATATATTGCCTTGACATCAGATGTCTTATTGAGCTGCTACTGTTTTGACATCTATAGTTGATAGATTGCCTGTCTTTGGTAATGTTGTTTATAAGTATGTAGTTGGTGGTTTTTCTGTGTCAGGTGTAACTTTGATTCGTGTATTGTCTGTACATATCTGTTTGGGTTTTATCATTTTAGGTTTAATGATTGTTCACATGTTTTATTTACATAAGAGTGGTAGAAGTAAACCTTTATTTTCATTCAATTATCTAAGGGATGTAATTTATTTTCATTCTTATTTTACAGTTAAGGATTTTGTGTTATTTATGATGGTTGCTAGATTTGTGACTTTTTGATTATTTATAAGACCTGATGCTTTGGTTGATATAGAGGCGTATTTAGAGGCTGATCCGTTGAATACTCCTGTTTCAATTAAGCCTGAGTGATACTTTTTAGCATTTTATGCTATTTTACGTTGTATTGGATCTAAGATTGGTGGTTTGGTATTAATTACAGCGTTTTTATTTTTTTTATGGGTACCTACTAATAGTGGTTCAAGTGTGTATAAAGTATGGCGTCAAGTTAAATTTTGGTTGATTGTAAGTTTATTTTTTTCTTTGATTTATTTAGGAGGTTGTCATCCAGAGTATCCTTATCTTTTTGTATGTCAGTTATTTAGCATTAGTATGGTTATACTTATGTTTGTTTTCAAGATTTATTAACTAGTTTGTATGTTGTGTAGATGGTTAGTTTGTTTTTAATTTTTTGTTCTGTAATAGGAGTTAGTTTTTTTTTATCTATCACTCGGTTTTTAAATAGTTTAATAGTGTTGGAAAATTTTAATGTTTTGATTTTAATGTTCTGCTTGATTTTTTCTTCTTTTGATAGTCATATGATTTTTATGGCATTGATGGTTATTTCCACTGTGGAGATAATTATAGGTTTAGTTGTATTGACGCGTGTTTGGGAATGTTCCTATTCATTAGAATTAGTAGGTTTTTAATAGTTTTAGTGTTTATATTTACATCTTTATTATTTAGTTGTGGTGTTAAATGTATGACTATATTTGGTATGAAAGTTTTTAATAAAATGTTTATATTTGATTCTATCAGTTTTTATTTGATTATTTTAGTATTGTTACTAGGGCTGTATAGACAGATTATGTTTTATAATATGCTAAGCGATGTTGTTCGTATATATTTATTTTTTAGATTAGGTTTTACCATCTTAAGATTTTGTGTAAATCATTGTGTTGTTTTTTGGTGTGTATACGAGTTGTCTATGTTGCCTTTACTTTATTTAATTTTTAGAGAGTCTCCTTATTCTGAGCGATTTTTGGCTGGTTGATATTTTTGTGGTTATCTTTTAAGTACTAGATTACCATTAATTTTGGTTTTGTTATATTTATCTTTGATAAAAGATTCTTTTTTATTTAGTGAGTGAAGTTATAAAGGTTGTGTTTCTTTAGCTGTTTATTATTTATTGTCTTTTATTTTTTTCACTAAGGTGCCGTTAGTTCCTTTTCATACATGGTTGCCTATAGTGCATGCTGAAGCTATAAGTATAGTCTCAATATTTTTAAGTGGTTATATAATGAAGCTTGGATTATTAGGTGTTTATCGTTGTGCTAGTTTTATCTTTAGTGGGAGTTTTCTGTGATATTTATTCTTATGTTGTATTATATCTATATTTTTTTTAATTACGTCATGTAGTGAATTAGATGGGAAGCGTTGGTTAGCATTTTTAAGTTTATCTCATATAGTAGTTCCATTTTTAGGATTTTATATCAGAGATTGATCTAATATAAAATTTTCTTTTTTTTATTGTTTGGGTCATGGATTAAGTGCTGGTATAGTATTTGGATTATTGTGATGTTTTTATGATGTTTCGCATACTCGTAAATGGGTTTTGTTGAAGTCAAGAATTAAAGGTATAGGTTTAATGAGGATTGTGGTTTTTAGGTTATTAAGATTATGTTCGTTTCCTACTACTATTCAGTTCTTTTGTGAGGTTGGATTGGTTAGGCAAAGATTTGGGTTTTTGGTGTATTTATTGTTTTGGTGTTTTTACTTGTTTTTTGGTGGTCTTGTACCATTGGTGTTATGTGGACATTTATTAATTCGTAGAGAGTGTTATGAATATGTTAGTTCTTGTTACTATTCTCATTTTTATTTCTTAACTTTTCTTTGCTTGTGATGTTATTTTGGAATATTAATATTGTAGATAGTGTTTAATGTAGTGTGTTTATGCATTTTACATTTTGGTTGTAAAGGTGATTAGTAATCCGTTAAATTTCTCTTAGCTTAAGGTTTAAAGCGTCAATTTGAAGCGTTGGAGATAATATAATTAGAGAGACTGGTAAGTTAAATTAAACTGTGGGGTTCATGTCTCCATCATACACTTTTGTGTCTGGTTGAATTTAGTATGTTTGGCAATGTTAATGATTTTAGTTCTTTAATGATTTTGATAAATAAGTTTATTTTGGGTGATGTTGTTTATTACTATTTTAGTGTTTTAGGTTGGGTTTTGTTTTTGTTTTTGTGTTATCGTTTACCTTATTGTTATAGTCCTTTTTTGTTTGTCATAATTTTAGTTAGCATTGTGTTTAGGTGCTTTGTTTCTTTTTTTTTGAGTCGTATCTGTGATAAAGTGAATTTATTTTTTAGTTCATTTATTCCTGTTGGTACTCCTGTTTATATATGTCCATTAGTATGTATTGCTGAGTTGATAAGTTATATTATTCGTCCAATAGTGTTGATTTTACGTCCTTTTATTAATATAAGTTTGGGTTGTTTTGGGGCAGTTGCATTAGGTAAATTAAGATTAATTAGAAGTTGGTGGTGTATAGTGATATTTTTTTTATTTTTTTATGAAGTTTTTGTTGCTTTAGTTCATTGATTTATTGTGACTAGGATTTTAGCGTTTTCAGTTGATCATTAATTAATGGTGAAGATTATTCGTTTAGGTTATCTGGATGTAGTTATTTTTTCTTTAATTTTCTCTATCTTTTTTTGTTTTTTGTGTTGTATAGTTGATAGTTTGTTAGGATTTTGAGTTTTTTTAGAGTTATGTGGGTTGTCAATTATTCCATCGCTATTTTTTAATGTTAGATCAATGTCTTATAAATTTTACAATTCTATACTTTGTTATGTGATAATGTCTGGGTTGTCTTCTATATTGTTGATTTCTGGGTTGTTAGTGATTAGGTTGTATTATTTTGTTTATTTTGGTTTTGTGGTTAAGTTTGGGTTGTTTCCTTTTATGTTTTGGGTTTATCGAGTTTTTAGTATTGGTAAATGGATGTTTATATATTTGTTGAGTGTTATAATGAAGTTTCCTGTTATGTTTTTTTGTTTTTTATATGAGATTAGAAATTTAAAGATTGTATACATTGATTGTTTTTTTACCATTTTTTTGTGTTGTTTTTTGGTGTGATTTTTTAGTTTTAGGTGAGAATATATTTGGTGTCATATTTCGTTAACTTCTGTTGCTACGTTGGTTGTGGCATGTTTTTGTAGAAGAATTGAAATATGTTTTTTTATTTATTGTTATTATTTCATTTGGGCTAGATTAAGAATAATTTATTTTGTGGTTGTGTCTAGTAATAAAGATTTGAAGGGTTATATGTTTTGAGTGTTTTGTTTTTTATTATTGGTTACTCCTGTGTCTTTTCCTTTATTTTATAAGTTAAGTGTTAGCATTGGTATTTTATATTCATCTATTTATTTGTTGTTGGTGTGAAGAGTTTATAGATTCTCTGAACAGCTTTTTCTTTATAAGTTGGCTAGTGAGTATTTTTATGTTAAAGTTTTTAAAAATTGGTTATAAAGATTTAGTTTATAAATGTGATGTAGTTTATTTAAAATACTTGTTTTACACTCAAGAGAACTCTTTATAATGGAGCTTTACTATTGGTGGGTTGTTTTGTGTAAACAAAATAGTTTAATTAAAAATATTGGGTTTGCGTCTCGAAGATGGATTTGATTCTTTTGTTATATATATTGATATTGGTGTGATTTTAGTTTAAAAAAAATAGTGATTTGTCTAGTCACAGATGGTTACTTAATAATCAAGTCACTGTTCATGGTAATTTTTGGGTTTATCAGTGGTTTAATAGGTTTGCTAATTAGTTTATTGATTATAGCTTTTTTTATTTTAGGTGAGCGTAAGATTTTAGGTTATTCTCAATTCCGTAAGGGTCCAAAAAAGGTTGGTATCATTGGGCTACTTCAGAGATTCTCTGATTTATTGAAGTTGATAGTTAAGTTTAAGAATTATGGTTTTCAAAGTCGTAGATGGGTTGGCTTGTTTGGGGTTATATTATTAGTTTGTTTGGTTATTTATTATTCATTTGTGTATGGTGGTTATTATAGGTATAAATTTAATTCGCTTTCTCTATTGTGATTTTTAGTTATTACTAGATTTTGTAGTTATTCTATTTTATGTACTGGTTGGGGTAGTTATAAAAGTTATTCATTTTTAAGTTCAATTCGTTGTGCTTTTGGATCTATAAGATTTGAAGCTTGTTTTATGTGTATTATTATATTTTCTGCGTTATGTTATTATAGTTATAATTTGGTGGATTTTTTTTTAAGTAATTGATTGTCAGTTTTAATTTTTCCTTGTATGTTGATCTTATTTATGATATGTATTTTGTGTGAAACTAATCGTACCCCATTTGATTATGGTGAAGCTGAAAGCGAGTTGGTTAGTGGTTTTAAAGTTGAGTATAGTGGTATATATTTTACCTGTCTATTTGCGTGTGAGTATATAATCATATTTATTTTTTCATGATTAGGAATGATTTTGATGTTTGGTGGTGGATTTGTAGGTAGTATATTTTTATCGTTTTGTTTATTTTTTTTTATGTGAGCTCGAGCTACATTACCACGTGTTCGTTATGATTATTTTGTGAAATTCTTTTGGGAAGTATGTTTATGCTTGTTGATCTTGAGATTTTTTATTATTGTTAATTGTCTATATAGATTATTTTAAATCGTGATGCTGTTAACTTCAGGAAATGGTTGGGTACCATTATAGTCGTGAGTATATGTGTTGTGATATTTTCTAATCTTAGTTTAATTTTAGAATGAAGGTTTTGGGGATCTTTGGTCTCAATTTGAGAGATTTGGTGTTAATAGGGCTGCATAGCAGGTCACTTTGATATAGTGAATTGTGAATTTAAAATTCCGTTAATATTAAGTATATTTACCTATATATTCTAAGAATAAGAGGCTGAATTCTTACTTCAGTAATGTGAATTTCACTATGGGTTGATGATTTTGTTATTTTTTGGTGGTGTTTTATTTTTTGGATTATGCTTTATAATTTATTTTTTTTGTTCTGGTTTATTAAAAAAGGTTGTGGATGTAGGTTTTGGGTGAGGTAGATCTTATGAGTGTGGGTTTTTTTCTAGTGTGTTGAATTTGAATTGTTTTAGTTTTACTTATTTTTTTTTGTTGATTATGTTTGTGATATTTGATCTTGAAATTTCTCTACTTTTAAATATGCCTACGCAAGGTTTATTATTTTATAATTTTGGTTATTATTATATCTTTTTGGTTTTGTTGCTAATTGGTTTTGTGTTTGAGTTGTTTAGTGGTTATGTGCATTGATTATATTAGTTTAGAGGAAATTGTGAAGTTACTGCTAATAATTTCGTGTCAATTTAATTTGACTTTCTCTTTTTGTGAATAAGATTAAGTTAGGTTAGACTAAATGTTTTCAAAACATTAAGTGACTTTGTTTAGGTCATCTTATGTAAATGAGTGTTAAATCCTTGTTAAGCTGAATATTTACTTTGGATCATAAGCGGGTTGGGATGATTTATACTTTGTTAGGTTTATGATCAGGTTTTGTAGGTTTAAGATTTAGTTTATTAATTCGTGTTAATTTTTTAGAGCCTTATTATAATGTGATTTCTTTAGATTGTTATAAATTTTTGATTACTAATCATGGAATAATAATGATTTTCTTCTTTTTAATGCCTATTTTAATAGGTGGTTTTGGTAAATATTTGATTCCTTTAGTAGGTGGATTGTCTGATTTAAATTTACCCCGTTTAAATGCTTTGAGTGCGTGGTTATTGGTTCCTTCAATAGCTTTTTTATTAGTTAGTATGTGTTTAGGTGCTGGTATAGGGTGAACTTTTTATCCGCCTCTGTCGTCATCACTATTTTCAAGCAGTAATGGCGTGGATTTTTTAATGTTTTCGTTACATTTAGCAGGTGCATCTAGAATTTTTAGTTCTATTAACTTTATTTGTACTTTATATAGGATATTTATGACTAATATATTTTCTCGTACTTCTATAATATTGTGGGCTTATTTATTTACGTCTATTTTATTGTTGGTTACGCTTCCTGTATTGGCAGCTGCTATTACTATGCTTTTATTTGATCGTAAATTTAGTTCTGCATTTTTTGATCCATTAGGTGGTGGTGATCCTGTTTTATTTCAACATATGTTTTGATTTTTTGGTCATCCTGAAGTTTATGTTTTAATCCTTCCTGGTTTTGGTATAATTAGTCATATATGTTTAAGAATAAGTATGTGTCCAGATGCTTTTGGTTTTTATGGTTTGTTGTTTGCTATGTTTTCAATAGTGTGTTTAGGAAGAAGTGTATGAGGTCATCACATGTTTACAGTTGGGTTAGATGTTAAGACTGCTGTATTTTTTAGTTCGGTTACTATGATTATAGGAGTACCAACAGGAATAAAGGTTTTTACTTGGCTTTATATGCTTTTGAATTCCCGTGTGAATAAGAGTGATCCTATATTATGATGAATAGTTTCTTTTATAGTGTTGTTTACTTTTGGTGGTGTGACTGGTATTGTGTTGTCTGCTTGTGTGTTAGATAAAGTTTTACATGATACTTGGTTTGTTGTTGCTCATTTTCATTATGTTATGTCGTTAGGGTCTTATATAAGAATAATAATTATGTTTATTTGATGATGACCTTTAATTACCGGTTTAAGATTAAATAAGTGTTTGCTTCAATGTCAGTGTATAATATCTAAAATTGGATTTAATTTATGTTTTTTTCCTATGCATTATTTTGGGTTGTGTGGGTTACCCCGTCGTGTTTGTATTTATGAGTGTGCTTATAATTGAATTAAAATTGTATGTACTGTAGGTTCTTTTATTTCTGCTTTTAGTGGATGCTTTTTTGTATTTATACTTTGAGAATCGATAGTTAATCGTAATGAGGTTTTGGGTTCATATGGTTCATCTAGTTGTTGTGTAGATTTTTTTATGAGTCCTGTAGCTTCTCATAATGATTATTTTTGTTATCCATATAATATAGATTATACTTATGGTGTGTATTATATGCGTTGGGTAGATGATTGTACATATGTGTTTGCTCGTGGTTTTTTAGTTTAATTTAAAATGTAGATTTTGTAAATCTATGATGATTTATATCATTAACCTTTGGTTAATAGACTGTTAGGGTTTAGTGTTTTAGGTTTATTTGCCTTTTGCATCATGCTTAGTGGATTTTTATAAAGTATTTTTAAAATCGAATAGTTTAGATCTTAATTCTAGTTGTTCAGAATATATTTTGTATTAGGTAAATTCAGATAAACTAGTTTTATGATGTGATAAGTTATACGCTAAATTTTATTTCTATTTAGTTACTTAGTTGTTTTGTGTTACATGATAGGTTAAAAGATTTATCATGATGTTATACTTGTGTATAAATTTTTATTAATATTGGGTTAAAGGTACCTACTTTTTATAAGTTTGTTATAAAAGATAGTTTTGTTGGGTTTATAGTTAAATTACGTGGTAACTTAAATTAATTAATGGTGTGTCATTTATCATTAAATAAGTAATTGTATTATACTAATTATTTCTCAGGGTCTTTCCGTCTGTTTATTAAAAACATTTCTAGTTTAAATATTAACTAGTAGTGCCTGCCCAGTGTTGATTTAAAAGATAAATGGCCGCAGTATCTTGACTGTGCAAAGGTAGCATAATTAATTGCCTTTTAATTGGGGGCTTGTTTGAATGGTTTGACGTGAGAGATGCGAATATTTAGTATAATTATGAATTTGATATTGGGAATACAGAATTTCCAGATTTTAATAAGACGGAAAGACCCTGGGATCTTTTTTTTTGCTTGGGGCAAGTTTTAGTGTTTCACTATAATTATGACCCTGGTTATAGTTTAATGGGTTAAGTTACCCCAGGGATAACAGTGTAATAATTAATAAGAGATCTTATCGAATTAATTGTTTGCCACCTCGATGTTGACTTAGATTAAAGCTTAGGTGTAGTAGTTTAAGTTTTTGGTCTGTTCGACCTTATTTATCTTCATGAGTTGAGTTAAGACCGGCGTGAGCCAGGTCGGTTCTTATCTATTGTAGAAGTTTATCAGTACGAAAGGATAGTAAACTTTTTTGTTGAACATGAATTGTGTTAGCTTTGCAAAAGCTAAAGAGAATTGTTTTATGATTCCATGTTTTATTAATTGTTTAACTGTGGCAAAAGAAAGTTTATGTTTCATTAGCTGCATAAAACTAGTTTATCTTTGGGTGTAATTTAGTATTATTTATTTTATTTAGCAGTTAATTTTTTGTTAAAATTGAGGTTTTAAAAGGGTGAAACATTAAGAGGGGATAGGACACAGTGCCAGCATCTGCGGTTAATCTGTTTTCTTTGCTTTTGCGTAGATTATATTTGTTTATTTATCTTTAAAAATAGGTTAAATTTTTTTATTTAAGTTTTAAATATTCATTTATGTAAAAAATTTATGTTTGTGACAGGGATTAGATACCCCATTAACGTATTTTGTAGTATTGTCTTAGTTTAGTAACTAAAATGGTTTGGCAGTGAGCGATTCTTTTTAGGGGAAGGTGTGGTGTAAAGGATGTTCCGCCTATTAATTTACTTTTATTTTGTTGGTGTATATCTGGTTTAATATTATTGTTGAATAATATAAGTTTGTGTAGAAATTAGTTAAGCCAAGTCTATGTGCTGCTTATAAAAGTATTCATGCGTTACATTGATAAAATTTTAGTTGTAAGCGCTATCATATTCAGGACTTAAAAGTAATGTTAAATTAGTTTGTTAATGTGAAATAAGTTTAGCTCATGTACACACCGCCCGTCACCCTCGATTTTTATTGAGGTAAGTCGTAACAAGGTAACTTTAGATGAATTTGAAGTTGGTTACTGAATGGAATGGTTTTCAGTTTTAATGAAACTATCTTTGTTATATTATGATATAGTTTGTTATATAATTGCTGTTTGTGTGTTTATTTTGTGTTTTGTGTATATAATGTTATGTTGAAAAATATTTGTAGGTGGTGGTAGAGTTAAATTTGGTGGTGAAAAACAGGTTGTTGAATTAACTTGGACTATAGTTCCTACTATGGTTGTTTTGGTTTTATGTGCGTTGAAAGTGAAATTTATAACTAGTGATTTAGATTGTTATTCCAGTGAGACTATTAAGATTATAGGGCATCAATGATATTGGACTTATGAATACCCAGAAGGTAGATATGATTCTTTTATAACTAAGGATTGTTTTTTGGTAGATAAGCCTATGCGTATGATTTATGGTACTCCTTATCATTTAGTGGTGACATCAGCTGATGTCATCCATTCATTTTCTGTTCCATCTTTAAATTTAAAGATGGATGCCATACCTGGTCGGTTAAATCATTTATTCTTTTGTCCTTCTCAACATGGAGCTTTTATCGGATATTGTGCTGAGTTGTGTGGTGTTAATCATGGTATAATGCCTATAATGATTGAGGTTGTTGATGTGATTTAATTTTGGGTATTATAATATAGTTTTGTTTTAGTATAATGTATTATTTTAGCTTTTCGTGCTAAGGATAGTTTGTGTATGACTAAACAAAAGTGATATTAGAGATTTTAATTACTTTTTATTTTTTTATATTGTTGTTGTTTTCGTTGAGAAGTCATTGTGTTTATTATTGTGTGTTGCTAATTGTTAAAGCTTTAATTTCATGTTTAATTTGTTATTTAGTATATGGTTTCAGATGATATTCGTTAATTTTTTGTTTGGTATATGTAGGTGGAGTTTACATATTGTTTATTTTTGTGTCGGTTTTTAAACCTAATGATAGATTTGCTATATATCATAAGGTTGGCGAATTTAGTGTTGTTTTATGTTTTGTGATAGGGTTATTATGTGTGTGTTTATTTTATAGGTTAGTAAAAATCGAGTTTAGTAAATCTTTGTGTACAGTAGTGGAAGGTAAGTTTTATGTTTGTTTGTGTTTAACTTTAATTTTTGGGTTTGTGGTTTTAAGATTGTTAGTTAGTTGAAAGATGAAATTTTATCGTTAGAATTTATATAAA